GCTATTTCTTTTTTGTTTTTCTTTAGGTTAGCCAATCTCTCATGAAAAGTAAAAAAGGGTAAAGTAACCTTGTGTTGATTGTCCTCTAAACGTAAGTTTTCTTCTTCCGCATGGAGAAAGGGAATAAATAAATCAATCAAATTTCGAGAAGCTTCATGCAGTGCTTCTTTAGGAGTTAAACTTCCATTTGTCCATATTTCGAGAAAAAGTATCTCTTGTTTTTCATTCCCAGTCCCATAAGAATGAATACTATAATTCACATTTCGAACAGGCATGAATACAGCATCTATGGGATAACTTCCGTCTTGAAAGTTATTTGCCGTTTTTAGACGATATCCGCGATGCCTTTCAATTTGTAATCTAATACACAAGTCAATTGGTTCAGTCAGGCTAGCGATATGCTGTGTATTATCAACGATTTCCACAGAAGGTGGTGAGATGATATCTTGAGCAGTTACATATCCGGGACCACTGACACAAATAGATGCGTTGCGAATTCCATACAGACTACTTCTCAATACAACTTCTTTCAAATTCATTAAAATTTCATGTACTGATTCTTGAATACCTCCTATGGTAGAATATTCATGTGGTATTTTCTGAGATTTTGCACGTGTGATACATGTTCCTTCTATTTCTCCAAGCAAAGCTCTGCGCATCGCAATGCCTATTGTGTCGGCTTGACCTTTCATAAGTGGCGACAAAATAAAGCGTCCATAATAAAGATGCTTACTGTCTGCTCTTGATTCAACACACTTCCACTCTAGTGTCCGAGTAGATACTCTTACTTTCTCTCGAACCATAGTAATATTATTTGATGAGATCATTGAATCATTTATTTCTCTTGAAATCACTTCAATCTTTATTTTTACACACGTCTTTTTTTAGGAGGTCTACAGCCATTATGGGGCATAGGGGTTACATCTCGTACGAAACTTAATAGTATACCACTTCTGCGAATAGCCCGTAATGCTGCATCTCTTCCGAGACCTGGACCTTTTATCATTACTTCTGCTCGTTGCATACCTTGATCCACTACTGTACGAATAGCGTTTCCTGCTGCTGTTTGAGCAGCAAATGGTGTCCCTCTTCTTGTACCCTTGAATCCACAAGTACCGGCCGAGGACCAAGAAACAACCCGCCCCCGTACATCTGTAACAGTCACAATGGTATTGTTGAAACTTGCTTGAACATGAATAACTCCCTTTGGTAGTCTACGTGTATTTTTACGTGAACCAATACGTCCAGTCCTACGTGAACCAATTCTTGGTATAGGTTTTGCCATATTTTATCATCTCATAAATATGAGTCAGAGATATATGGATATATCCATTTCATGTTAAAACAGATCCTTTATTTTTATTTGTACATTTGGGGTCCTTTAGGGAGTTCCTTTTAGAAAAATTATCCTTGTCTTTGTTTATGTCTTGGGTTGGAACAGATTACGATAATTCGTCCCCGCCTACGGATCAGTCGACATTTTTCACAAATTTTACGAACAGAGGCCCTAATTTTCATATTTTGCATTCCTTAACTTAAACTTAATTCCTAATCTACTTCGTGGAAGAAAATAAGTTTCTTGAAATTTAATTTAAAATCTCGAATTGTATCTCCCAAAAAGTAATCTTAAATCACCTAATCGTTCGAGTTCGAATCTTTGTTGCGGAGTCTATAAATTATACGCCCTCGGGTTGAATCATAACGACTTACCTCAATTTTGACTCTATCTCCTGGTAGTATCCGTATAAAACTACGTCGGATCCTTCCTGAAACATAACCTAGAATCAGATCTTCATTATCTAAACGAATCCGGAACATACCGTTGGGAAGTGATTCAGTAATTAAACCTTCATGAACCCATTTTTGTTCTTTCATTCCAGGTAAAACCCCCTTGAAGTATCAACTAATGGAGGAGGAGTGATATTAGATAACTCTTTCTCTTTTTTTTTTTTTTCACAAATAGTCAATTCTAATTTTGATAGTAGAAGGATTACCATATATAACACAAAATTTCTCCGCCGATTCCTTCTAATCGAGCCTCTCGGTCTGTCATTATACCTCGAGAAGTAGAAATAATTACAATCCCTATACCACCTAAAATTCTAGGAATTCTTTGATAGTTAGAATAGATTCGTAGACCAGGTCGACTTATCCGTTTTAAATTTAAAATAGTTTGAGATGGCCCCTTCCTATTTCTTCTATGTTGTAGGGTTAAAACCAAAAAATCTTTGTTGTTTTCCCGATGTTTTCTCACGTTTTCTATAAAACCTTCTCTTAAAAGTATTTTTACAATGCTTTCAGTGATGCTAGTAGATGATATTCGAACCGTTACTTTTCTATGCATGTCAGCATTTCGTATAGAGGTTATTATGTCAGCAATAGTGTCCCTACCCATAATGAACTAAAATTTTTGGTTCCTCAAAATTTTGATATAATAAACATGATATTTTTTGTTATGAAGTAACATTATTAAAGGTATATACGTGAGACACAATCTATTAATCATTCAAAATACTCTACTATAACTTATAACTCTATATGATGATGATGGTCTTATCTTATAATACTTCAGGGGCTAATGACACTATTTTAGTAAAATTTAACTTTCTTAATTCTCGGGCGATCGCACCAAAAACGCGAGTTCCTTTTGGATTTCCTTCTTGATCAATGACAACTGCAGCATTGTCATCATATCGTATTATCATACCATTATCGCGTTTGAGTTCTTTACAAGTACGTACAATTACAGCTCTGATCACTTCTGATCTTTTTAAGGGCATATTTGGTACTGCTTCTTTGATCACAGCAACAATAACATCACCAATATGAGCATATCGGCGATTACTAGCTCCTAGTATTCGAATACACATCAATTCTCGGGCCCCGCTGTTATCTGCTACATTCAAATAGGTCTGGGGTTGAATCATATCATTTTTTTTTATCTGTTCTTTCAATGCAAAACAAAAGGGGCTAAGAAAAAAAAGAAATATTCTTTGTCAAAAAAAAAAAAAAGAAACCTGCAATTGCTTTTTTATTCCAGGACCTGTTTCTTGTGGTTATACGTTTCTATCACGAAATAATGAATTGAGTTCGTATAGGCATTTTGGATGCCGCTATTGAAATAGCCTTTCTAGCTATATTTTCTGCTACGCCACCCATTTCATAAAGTATTCTACCTGGTTTAACAACAGCTACCCAATATTCGGGAGATCCTTTACCCGACCCCATACGTGTTTCCGCAGGTCTTACTGTAACGGGTTTGTCTGGAAATATACGTACCCATATTTTTCCACCACGGCGGGCATTTCGTGTCATTGCTCGTCGCCCTGCTTCTATTTGTCTAGATGTGATCCAAGCGGGTTCAAGTGCCTGAAGAGCATATCGACCGAAACAAATAGAATTACCTCGATACGATATTCCCCTCATTCTTCCTCTATGTTGTTTACGGAATCTGGTTCTTTTGGGGTTATAGTTGATGGTTGTTTCGCAATTCCATCTCTACTACAGAACTGGACATGAGAGTTTCTTCTCATCCAGCTCCTCGCGAATCAAAACAATTGAAAAAAAAAGCCGCGGGCGAATATTTACTCTTTTATCTTTTAATAGCTAGTTCAGTTGTAGGGTTAGCCCACGATCGCTCAGACTAAATGAAATTATTCTCTGGTTCGTTCCGCCATCCCACCTGATGAATCATTAGGATTCGTTTTCAATAAAATCTTCAGCATTCACAGGTTCCGTCGTTCCCATCGCTTCTCGATTAATGCTTAGGTCTGAATTCTACAATGGAGCCTCTCATTTAATTTGTTCTTGAACCAATCGTCTCAGTCTTTATTGGCCCGAGGCTCTTGATTTTTTTGTTCTTTTGTTCTGTGAACATATTAATCTCCTTCGGTATTGAGAGTATTGATGCTTTATTACATTGTATTTTATGAGATGGTTTAGAGACCTTACATATTTTTATATTGGAATTATATCATTACTATATATTTTTTTCTTTCTCTCACCTTTCCAGTTATTCACATCCTTTTTATATTTCGTTTCACAACCCATAATATAACCCGATTGGTTTTTTTATACAAAACCATATTTCAGTTGCTACAATGATATGACTAATATATCATATCTTGACTGGTTTTTGGATCCAGATAATGTGAAGCGATGGGTTGGTTATTTCTTCTCTAGTTAATGGTCAGTCTATTTTTTTTTAATCCTAACCCTAAAAAACCAACGAGTCACACACTAAGCATAGCAATTAAATTTTTAAGAAAATTAAATGGTCAATAGAATTTTTATTCAACCCTATAGAATTGCTCATTTTTTTGATTGAACATAATTAAATAATGAAAGGGTTTTTATTTTTTTTTCATTACTCGCATCATTAAAAGCAAGTAAGGGTTTATGATTATTACTCGCCGGCAAATATCCAAATTTTGATGCCTAATACCCCATATATAGTTCGAACTTTATAGGAACAATAATCTATTTTTGCTCGAATCGTTTGTAGGGGAACCCTCCCTTCTCTGATCCATTCCACACGTGCAATTTCTTTTCCGTCGATACGTCCTGCAATTTGTACTTGAATTCCTTTTGTATCTGCCTGTTCAGTTAATTCAATAGCTTTTTTCATTGCCTTACGAAATGAAACTCTATTTTTTAATTGTCCGGCTATAAATTCTGCAAGAATATTAGGGTGTCCATAAGGTTTTGTAATTCTTGTAATAGCAATATTGAGTTTTCGGTTCACATAATTAAATTCTTTGTTTACATTCATCTGTAAATCTTCGATTCTTCGGGGTCTACCTTCTATTAATAATTTTGGGAATCCCATATAAATTATGACCTGAATCAGATCGATTCTTTTTTTTATTTCTATTCGTGCAATTCCCTCGACACCAGAGGTTATTTTCGTATTTTTTTGTACATAATTGTTGATACAATCCCGTATTTTTTGATCTTCTTGTAGACCCTCAGAATAATTTTTTGGTTGTGCAAACCAAAGG